CATTAGTCATTACTAAGAGACATTTTAGTATTTCTATTTAGTCATTCGAAGTTCTCTTTTATTAGTTTTAATTGCTGAAAAGAAATATATTTTTTATTTTATCTCTATATTGTTTATCCCTACGAAATACTAGACGAAATAGAACGATTTTAGAAGGGATATAATGAAATTTTGTGATTGGGTTCTTCCTAGAGAAACGATTCGTTTTATTTGACTGATCGATACAACAAACAATTAATTATAACAAATATATGATTATAAGAAATATAAAGATTCTAAACTTAAATTAAATAAATAATATTAAATTAAATATAAATAATATAATATTTATAGTAATTAATAAAATAAAAAAAAAAAAAGATATTATTATTCGAAACGCCTTGTGATCTTCAACCAATTCTGCGCTTCAATATAATTACCGGGAGTAAGCGCTAGAGCTTGTTTCCAATATTCGGCAGCTTGATCGAACCAAGCTTCCGCAATTTCAGAATCTCCTTGTCGAATGGCCTGTTCTCCCCGGTCGGAATAGGTGGGTAAATTCCTTCCCTTAGAACCGTACTTGAGAGTTTCCGACCTCATACGGCTCAGCCGTCAAGTTCTTTTGGCGTCCCTTTTTTAATCTACCATATCTAATTGAATGAGATTTATCGTGGATCCGTGGATCTATCCCATTTTTTTCTCTCGAGTTAACCAAAAGAAAAAGAGGTTATGGTTATAAGTTTCAAACTTGAGTTTTACTTACTAATTTAATCAGTTTTCTCTTTTCTCCCACCTTCATAAAGTGCATAGGCATCTCCACTATTATTAGAGTTTTCTAAAAAGGTAACTATCTCGGTTTCATATATGAATTTCTATAGAATCTGTGAAAAAGACTTTCCTTTATAAGAAGGAAAAGGCTTACTATCTTTGGGATCTGATGCTACACCGCTGCTCAATACCTTAGGGGATCAACTCTATTACATAAGTTGATTCCTAACTTTTATCTCATATCATGACATAAATAAGCAGTCCGTATTATCGGCCCAAAACCTCGCGAATTGATCTTTACGGCGCTTTCTCTATCAATTAGATCCTTTATCCATAGAATTATTTAGGCATACCTATTTCTTCATATTCATATCTCAAATTCTATGAAGTTTATTTCTTTGCTACAGCTGATAAAAATCGTTGTTTTGGACGATACATATGTAGAAAGCCTATTTTTTCTAGTAATTATTAATAGATTTGCTCTTTTATTCCCTTTTTATTTCTATAGTGGAGATAGTCGCACGTAATGACAGATCACGGCCATATTATTAAAAGCTTGTGGTAAGAATGGGTTTCGCTCTAGTGCACGAAAATAATATTCCAAAGCTTTCGTATGTTCTCCGTTTCGTGTGTGGATAAGGCCTATGTTATAGAGTATATAACTTCGATCATAGGGATCAATTTCTAGTCGCATAGCTTCATAATAATTCTGTAAAGCTTCTGCATAATTTCCTTCGGATTGAGCGGACATCCGTTACGGTCGTCATTCGATTTAAAGAATCTCCGTTTCAGAACCGTACATGAGATTTTCATCTCATACGGCTCCTCCTTTATGTACATAATCAGAATAATACATGGAATCAAAAAAGATTTAAATATTCTCATTATAAACTGAGCAGGGCTGGTGTTTTTACAAAAAATCTCTAGCCAACCTTCTTGTAAAAGATCTTTCCTTAACATCTAGTATGTTGGTACTAGATAAAAAAAGTGACTCCAGTAATTTCTTTGTCTTAAACGCATCTTAATTTTCAGGAATAAGTCACTTCAACAGTCTTCGATGGTTATACGGGTATCCAAAACACAAACTAGATGGATGTTTGTTGTCCCAACCATTCTTCTTAGTCCCGATCCTGATAAGGAAAAGGGATAATTTATAACAAAGTTTTCGTGTTGTTGATTCCTAGGAGTAGTGCCTCTTCCTCTATGCCTCCTATTGGTACTAATGGAGTGAGTTTGACTTAACCCATACCATAGGTATAACCTTTCGCTCAATACTCTAGAATCGACAATTGAAGCATTTGAGGTTGCATTAATCGGGGATACACGACAGAAGGGCTCGTTTTATTTACAAACTTCACCTTCAACAAGCGTAGATTTATTTCAATAATTTTTTTTCTTTCTATCCCGAATGTGTCTTCCTCCTAAGAAGACTAAGAGTGGTAAAAAATAAAAAAAATATATATATATATATATAAATAAAATAAATAACTAAATTAAATTATAAAATAAATAAATAAAAAATATAATAATCAAATCGCACCATCTCTGTAATAGGCAAATGCCTCTTTCTCGCCCAAAGTTGTCGGAATTATTCGTAATAAGATATTGGCTACAATTGAAAAGGTCTTATCAATAAAATTTCCATTTATTCGAGATCTAGACATAGGCAGAAAGTCATTCTATAATTTCTTTTAATTACCTTTTGTGAGAAAATAATCCCACAAACAACGGAATTTTACAATACGAAATAACATAAAAACACACTCAGTAAAATTAAACTTCGACTCAAATTGTTTCTTTTTGACAGGAATCAATAAAAACTAAGAAATATTTGAAGCCGATTGGATTTCATCCAAATGTAAATTAAATTTTACATTTAAATCTAGTATTATAAGAATATAGGAAACTATTCTGATTTCATCAAAGTTGAAGAATGAACGAATTTATATCCTAATCTGTAGGATAATTCGAAAAGTTTTGATTGAATTATGATCCAAAGAGGAAAAAGAATCGAATAATCGTTCTATGATGGATGAAAATAGAATAACCGCCCGTTTTGTGTTGTGTATATAACGGATATACGCTATACAATCAAATATAAAGATTCCTGGGGCGTTTCATGAATTTGGAATAAATCTATGGGGTAAGGGGTTATTGTTGAAAGATCTAAAATTGGAAAGTCATTTTAGAATTTTTATGAAAATAGAATAAGAGTCTAAACTAAATATAATCATGATCTAAAGGTAGCCATTAAACATAGTCTAAAAAAATGGATCAATCGGTGGAGTCGTTCCAATTCAGGGATTTAATTCGGTATAAATATTCAAAAATAAAGTCGGGAGTGCCTTCTTTGTAAACATGAATAGATACCTTATATTTATTGGTTTAAATATTTTGTCTCACAAAATTATTTTTATCCCCCGCCAGCCTCGAATAAGGGTTTGGCAGCGTTTTTCTTTTATAGTTAAAATAGAGTGTACGCACCTATCCAAAAACCTAAATATGAATCACTATTCATTCGGTTTATGAACCATAATCATTATGCAGGAGAGATGGCCGAGTGGTTGAAGGCGTAGCATTGGAACTGCTATGTAGGCTTTTGTTTACCGAGGGTTCGAATCCCTCTCTTTCCGTACCCTTCAACCTAATTCACCAATGTTATTGATCGCAATATATCAAATAACAATGCATACCATTATTCCAACAGTTATACATATGGCTTCTCTATTCCTAATCCTAATTTCTGTGGTATGGATTATACTGGAAAGAATGGACAAGGAATGAAGATCTCCCTATCAATCTATGATACATGAGTGGGAAAAAATCCCCGGATAAAACGCCTTCCTGAGGGTCTCTTTATATCGGTGAAAGGAAGGGCAAAATTGTCCGAATCCTTCTTATTTTAGTTGTGTTTAAGTCTGACGAGAATAATATTCTACAACTAGCAATTCATTTATTTTCAAACCGACGCATTTACTATCTATTATTTGATTGACTGATCCTTTATATTGGAATGGGTGAAGAGTCAAATGTTTTGGCAATTCCTCAGGGGAGGATGAATCAAGATAATTTTGAACCAGAGACTTAGATTTTTGTTCATCTCTCACTGTAATAATATCTCGGGGTTTGCATCGATAACTTGGTATATCTACTATACGACCATTAACTAAAATATGTCTATGATTAACCAATTGCCGGGCTTGAGGAATAGTTGAAGCCATACCTAATCGAAAAAGGATGTTATCCAACCGCATTTCAAGTAATTGTAGTAAAACTTGACCTGTTGACCCTTTTGCTTTTCCGGCTATACGAACGTATTTAAGTAATTGTTGTTCTGTAAGACCATAATGAAAGCGCAATTTTTGTTTTTCTTCTAAACGAATACGATATTGAGATTTTTTACCGGGGCGTAATTGATTTCTAAGATCACTTCCAGCTCTAGGTTTTTTACTAGTTAATCCCGGTAAAGCCCCCAAACGACGTATTTTTTTGAAACGAGGCCCTCTGTAACGCGACATAAAGACTCCTTATAAAGTTTCATAAACCTAAATGAAATTAAACTAAACTAAATGATAAATAGAAAAATGAAAAAATATAATTAAAATTAAAAATAATAAATTAATCAAAATTTATTGAAGTATTGTATTCCAAAGAAAAATTCGAAAGAATAATTAGATAAATTGTATATCAATATCCGGGCCTTAACTTAATATATTATATATATATTATATAATATATCGTATTAAAATTAATATAAAATTAATAGAAAATAGAAAATTTTTTTTAAGTTTAAGGGTTCTTTTCTTGATTGATTTGGTCTACATAGATCAAACTCCTCCAATTTTTTTTAATAATTGGAAGTTCTTATGAGATAATAGATCAGTGCCCTTTGGGAAAGGGGGAAGAAGCCTTTTCAATTTCTTTGATTTCATATTATCAACTATGCAAAAAAAAAAGCAAACATATGGAAAAAGCCAGCTATCGGAGTCGAACCGATGACCCTCGCATTACAAATGCGATGCTCTAACCTCTGAGCTAAGCGGGCTCGCATAACATAAATTGGACACACATAGGAATTTAGTAAACTACTGGAATCTTAAATCTTAGCTATTAACTGTTCACTCTTAACTCTTCACAATTACTATGAATCTAGAATAATTTCTATTAATATAAAAACTATATAATAGAATTTCAAATAAATATCGGATATTTGAATATTATAGAACATAACAATTAATATACCGATTAATATATTCATTAATATATTAATATAGCAATATATAATCTTGATCTATTTATCATAGCAAATACATGATTATCAATAATCAATATCTTAATTAGCTTAATTTAGTTAATTAGATAATAAGATTCTTTTTGATTTTTGAATTTAAATGATATTTAAAATTCAAAATTCTTTTTTTTTTTTTACTAATCTAATTCTATTGTCTATTTCTTTAATATTCAAATATTTTATTAGTTATTTTAATACTATTAAATTAGTATATAAACTAAACTATTAATTTTATTACATTAAAAATTTTCATTTTCTATCTTATCTATTTATAATTTTAAAGAGAATCTAGTAATTAAATTACTATAACTTACTCATTAAAGTAGAATCTTATTCTAGTATTCGATATATATAGAATATAATTAATACATATTAATTACATTAATTAAGATTTTACATTATAATAATAATATTCGAAATAATTTCATTCTAAATTTAATTATTCAAAAAAAAGGAATTAATTATTAGTTATAGCCATTAGATTCGTTATGGTTATTAATATTCTATTCACTTATTAGTTATTTTTAGTTAGCAAAGATAAGAGCTAAGACGAAAACAAAAGAATCGACCGTTCAAGTATTCAAGATTGTACGCTAAAAACGATATAAATAGGGAAATATATGTAAAATATATATTAAGCAGAATTATAATATAGGTGTAATAATACTATACATTTACTATAATAATATAGTATTAAGTATACTATATATGTGATATGTATCCATCTAGATTATATATTGATTTGTGGATAGAGAAATAATAGAATCTTTTCTAATTGTATCAAATATGAGTTTCCGAGAGAGATGAAAGAAGATAGACAAGAAATCCAAATATAAGAAAACAGTTTTCAATATGCGAATCGCTATCTAATGAATTCAACAGTTCCATCATATCATAATATAAATGAAATAAAAAGGAAAAAGGTATCATAATGAAATCCTAATCACAAACCAAAAGAGGGGATATGGCGAAATTGGTAGACGCTACGGACTTAATTGAATTGAATTGAGCGTTGGTATGGAAACCTACCAAGTGATAACTTTCAAATTCAGAGAAACCCTGGAATTAAAAATGGGCAATCCTGAGCCAAATCCGGTTTTCTGAAAACAAACAAGGGTTCAGAAGGCGATAATAAAAAAGGATAGGTGCAGAGACTCAATGGAAGCTGTTCTAACAAATGGAGTTGGCTGCGGTGCGTTAGTAAAGGAATCACTCCCGAAAGGATGAAGAATAAACCTATATACGTATACGTACTGAAATAGTATCTTCAAATGATTAATGACAACCCAAATCCGTATTTCTTTTAATTTTCATGAAAAATTAAAGAATTATTGTAAATCAATTATTAAGTTGAAAAAAGAATTAAATATTCATTAATCAAATCATTTACTCCATCAAAATCTGATAGATCTTTTGAAGAATGGATTAATCGGACGAGAATAAAGATAGAGTCCCATTTTACATGTCAATATCGACAACAATGAAATTTATAGTAAGAGGAAAATCCGTCGACTTTTAAAATCGTGAGGGTTCAAGTCCCTCTATCCCCAAAAAGGCCCATTTGATTCCCTAATTATTTATCCTACCTTCTCATTTCGTTAGCGGTTCAAAATTCGTTATCTTTCTCGTTCATTCTAATTTTACAAACGTATCTGAGCGAAAATCTTTTTCTTATCACAAGCCCTGTGATCTATATGAAAGACGTACAAATGAACATCTTTGAGAAAGGAATCCCAATGTTAAATTTGAATAATTAAAAATTCATTTTATTACTCGTACTGTACTGAAACTTACAAAGTCTTTTTTTGAAGATCCAAGAAATTCCAACAAGGCCTGGATAAGACTTTGCAATTCCCCTTTCGTCTTTTTAATTGACATAGACCCAAGTCCTATATTAAAATGAGGATGGTGCGTAAGGGATGGTCGGGATAGCTCAGCTGGTAGAGCAGAGGACTGAAAATCCTCGTGTCACCAGTTCAAATCTGGTTCCTGGCACATGAGCAATTTGTATGAGTATCTATTCTACAAATTAATTGATATGAGTCGCCATGCATATTCATTAATATAGTATAAAGCATGATACATATTTATCCATCTAAATATCTGGGGATGTACTCCTTTTATTTTATAGAATAAAATAGTTAAAGATGAGTAAAGAGCATATGTATATACTCTTTTTGATATGTATAAGATAAAGTATGTAAAAGAAAATATTAATACTTCAGACATATTACAAAAGGTAAATTGGTTGGTTGAAAAACCTAAAAGTCTAGTCTAGGGGAGTTGAGGGGTGCGAATAGCCAAGATTCATCTCCGATACAGTACAAATACAAATAGAATCTGATCCCCTTATCATTTCTTTCTATTTTCTTTTCATATTTTATTTCTTTATTTCCTCCTATGTGACTTTCTGGAGCCCATCTAAATGACGTGCGCGGTACATAGTTCGACATCATGAACTC